CTCTTGAAATAGCAGAAGCTAATTTGAAAAAGGCTGAAGGAAAGAGACAAATAATTGAGGCAAATCTAGCTCTTCGACGAGCTAGGACAAGAGTCGAGGCTGTCAATGCAATTTCATAACTAGTTGGTGCGTTCAAATAATCAAAAGAGGTTCTGTTTCTAAACCCTATTTTGATTGGATTCACTCGACATAATCCAATCAAGCAGAATCCAATTTAGATACAACGCAATTCAAAAATGAAATAAATAAAAAATCTATAAAAATAAGGGTGGGACAAAAAACTTATTAGATACCGTTGACTCCGGTATCTAATAAGTTCTACCTACTATTGGATTTGAACCAATGACTCCCGCCGTATGAAAGCGATACTCTAACCACTGAGTTAAGTAGGTCACTTATTATCCTAAAGAGAACCAAATGGAACCCATCCTATCGATGGATTATAAATATCATATTCCTTATAAGCAACAATAATCGAACCAATACCACTCAAAAATTTCGGATGTTGGATCATAGAATATTGATCTTGACAACAAATTATATACATGATAAAATATGCATCACAAGCACTAAGGGCTATAGCTCAGTTGGTAGAGCACCTCGTTTACACGCGCGCCAATGTTTTTCAGGGGAATCCACCATACAATCCAAAAAATGGATCTTATTGAGAAATCGATGTCTTACTCCATAATAACTTTAAGAGAAAAGAGAACAATAGCCTGACGAGAGGTTCGGTCCTATTTGAGTGCCCTTTGTAGGTACCAAACAGGCTCCGCCTTGAGATATTGATAAGGTGAATAGCAGTATATTCAATGCTAGGCATAATGAGTATAAGGCCCTCAAAAAATCTCTTTTCGTCCTATGAACTTGAAGGTGTATGAAGTTTCATATTGGATTTTTTAAGCCGAACGATAGAGACTTCATTTAACTTAAAATTCTAGGCCAAAGGCAGACCTACGTCAAAATAACTTCACCTTTGAAACACTTTGGTAGTGCTCTGAATTAGAATCCCAAATAATGAATCAGAGCACATGGAGCCATCTCCTTATCTTATTTTTCTGTCAAGAAAAAATATGGCAGATTGGCTGATATTTCTATCAGTTAATGAAAGAGCCCAATGCAAAAAAAAATGCATGTTGGGTCTTTGAAACAGTTCAGATCATTTTGATAATAATAAGTTTGATCTGTTTTACCGAGAAGGTCTACGGTTCGAGTCCGTATAGCCCTAGAGCCCTATAAAAAAAATGAATAAAATTCCAAATTTTCATTTGAAATAAAAAATTGTATAATTTTGATTTCTTCATTCTTGTTTGTTGCTTATAACTGACCGGTTGGTTCATCGAAACAAAATTTGTCCTAGAAACTCACTCACGGGAATCATTTAAAGCAGAACAGAAAACCGAAAAAACATATCATATTTCAAGGAATCGAATCGATCTTTTTCCAAACAAACCAACCCTTCGTCATTAATTGTCGAAGGGAAATTCCATATGCATTTTTCTGCCCACAATCAAGGGGTTAAGCTAGCGATACTCCTTTTCTTTGGTATACCTTACCAAGACCCGGCGAAGCACACCAAAACAAGGGGGGGTGGTCTTCTTTTTCTGTATTCAATCAAGAGAAAACCCCACCCCATCCAGATCTGATAAACGGAATATACCAACACTAAGATATTCGAAATCCCCAGATACCTACCCATTCTCTTATGAATACTTGTTCTATTCTAAATTACTAAGAAAAAACTTTCGACTCTATTCCTAAAAAATCCAAATTCCGAACTCGCATTTTTATAAAGAAAATTCAAATAATCAAAAGAATATCAAAAGAATAATAAATTCAAAAATTTTAAACACAAAATAAGAATTCTATTTACTTTCTTTAGGCTTTAGGAAGAATCCTAGGCAAAAACAAGAAAATTTGTCTAAGTCTAACATCTAGAGTTATACTAACTAAAGCAATTAAAGAAAATTGAACTAAAAAAATTAAGTAGACTGGAAATAGGATCCCGATCAAGTCAGTCGATAAATCTTGAAATGAGATATGCCCTGCAATAATCAAAGGAAACTAGATGGTTTGGTCAAAATAAATTGTTGTTTTGACTAACTAGTTATCAATGACTTTATAACTTCAATTCGAATCAACCAATCCGATATACTTTCCACGTTCATAGGAGTGCGTCTATGTTTTTGCTTTACGAATATGATATTTTTTGGGCATTTCTAATAATATCAAGTTTTATTCCTATTTTGGCATTTTTAATTTCTGGGATTTTAGCCCCGATTAGGAAAGGGCCGGAGAAACTTTCTAGTTATGAATCGGGTATAGAACCAATGGGCAACGCTTGGTTACAATTTAGAATTCGTTATTATATGTTTGCTCTAGTTTTTGTTGTTTTTGATGTTGAAACGGTTTTTCTTTATCCATGGGCAATGAGTTTTGATGTATTGGGCGTATCTGTATTTATAGAAGCTTTCATTTTCGTGCTTATCTTAATTGTTGG